TCAAGCAAATGTGCATTCCCCACTTTTTTTGGACAGAGTAGACAAACCCCTCTTTTTTTCTTTTGATATTTCTGGGCCGATGAAACTAATATCTCGAAATTGGATATGTAAAAACAAAGAATCACAAATTTCTGATTATACAGAAAAAAAGATTGAGAAAAAAGACGAGGACAAAAGAGAAAAATACAAAAGAGAAGAGAAAATGCGGATAGAAATAGCAGAAGCTTGGGATAGCATTTTACTTGCTCAAGTAATAAGGGGCTCTGTGTTAATAACCCAATCGATTCTTAGAAAATATATTATATTACCTTCATTGATAATAGCTAAAAACATTGCCCATATGTTATTATTTCAATTTCCTGAGTGGTCCGAGGATTTAAAGGATTGGAATCGAGAAATGCATGTTAAATGCACTTATAATGGTGTTCAATTATCCGAAACAGAATTTCCAAAAAACTGGTTAACAGACGGTATTCAGATAAAGATCCTATTTCCTTTTTGCCTGAAACCTTGGCACAGATTTAAACTACAACCCTCTCATAAAGATCCAATGAAAAAAAAGAAAGGTCAAAAGAATGATTTTTGCTTTTTAACAGTTTGGGGAATGGAAACTGAACTACCTTTCGGTTCTCCTCGAAAACGGCGTTCGTTTTTTGAGCCTATTTTTAAAGAACTAAAAAAAAAAATAAAAAAATTGAAAACTAAATGTTTTATAGCTTTAACAATTTTAAAAGAAAGAACAAAATTGTTTCGAAAAGTCTCAAAAGAAAGAAAAAAATGGATCACTCAAAGCATTCTATTTCTAATTCTATTTCTAAAGGGAATAATAAAAGAACTTTCAAAAAAAAATCCAATTCCATTTTTTGGGTTGAGAGAAATATATGAATTGGGCGAAACTAAAAAAGATTCGATAATCAGTAATAAGATGATTCACAAATCATCGCTTCAAATTCAATCTATGGAGTGGACAAATTATTCATTAACAGAAAAAAAAATAAAAGATCTGACTAAGAGAACAAACACAATCAAAAATCAAATAGAAAAAATTATAATTATAAAAGGCAAGAAAAACGAATTTCTAACTCAAGAAATAAATATTAGTTCTAACAAAATAAGTTATCAGGATAAAATATTAGAATCATCAAAAAAATTTTGGCAAATATTAAAAAGAAGAAATATTCGATTAATCCGTAAATTCTATTTTTTTATAAAATTTTTGATTGAAAAGATATACATAGATATTATTCTATATATCATTAATATTCCAAGAGCCAATACACAACTTTTTCTTGAATCAACAAAAAAAATGATTGAGAAAGTCATTTACAATAGTGAAGCAAATCAAGAAAGAATTAATAAAACAACTAAAAATACAATTCATTTTATTTCAACTCTAAAAAACTCACTTTCTAATAGTAGTATTACAAATAAAAATGCAAAAGCTTTTTGTGACTTATCCTCCCTCTCACAAGCATATGTATTTTACAAATTATCACAAACCCAAGTTATTAGTTTTTATAAATTCAAACCTATCCTTCAATATCACGGAACATCTCTTTTTCTTAAAAATGAAATAAAAGATTATTTTGAAGAACAAGGAATATTTCATTCCAGATTAAGACATCATTGTGGGTTAAGACAGAAAATCTTTTGGCATTCTGGAATAAATGAATGGAAAAACTGGTTAAGGAGTCATTATCAATACGATTTATTTCAGAGTAGATGGCTTAGATTAGTACCAGGACAATGGCGAAATAGAGTCAATCAACACTATATGGCTCAAAATAAAGATTTAACAAAATGGGATTCAGATGAAAAAGAAAGATTAATTCATTACGAAAAAAAAAATGATTTTCAAGCGAATTCATTACTGAATCAAGAATATAAACTGAATCAAGAACAAAAATATAAAAAATATAATTTTAAAAAACACTATGGATATGATTTTTTATCATATAAATCTATTAATTATCAAGATAAGAGGGACTCATATACTTATGGATCACCATTACAAGTAAATAAGAGGGAAGAGATTTCTTATAATTATAATTACAACATGGATAAACGAAAATTTTTTGATACACTGGGGGATATCCCTATCCATAATTATCTAGGAGAAGACGATATTCTAGATGCTATGGGGAAATTTTCGCATATAAAATTTTTAAATTGGAGAATTCTTCATTTTTGTCTTAGAAATAAGGCCGATATTGAGTCCTGGGTCGATACCAGTATCAAGAGTAACAAAAATATTAAGACTGTGGTTAATAATTATCAAATAATTGATAAAATCAATAAGAGGGACCCTTTTTATTTCACAATTTATCAAGATCAAGAAAGCAACCCATACAATAAAAAAAGAAGCCCTTTTGATTGGATGGGAATGAATGAAGAAATACTAAGTCGTCCTATATCGAATCTGGAACTTTGGTTCTTCCCAGAATTTGTGCTACTATATAATGCATATAAGGTTAAACCATGGATCATACCAATAAAATTACTTCTTTTAAATTTTAATGGAAATGGAAATATTAATAAAAATATTATTGAAAATAAAAAAAGGGACCCCCTTATAGCACCGAATGAAAAAAAAATTCTTGGATTAGAGAATCGAAATCAAGAAGAAAAAGAACCCATAGGCGAAGGGGATCTTGTATCAGATACACAAAAACAAGGAAATTTTAGATCCGTTCTCTCAAACCAAGAAAAAGATGTTGAAGAAGATTATGGTAAATCAGACAGAAAAAAACGTAGAAAGAAAAAGCAATACAAGAGCAACACGGAAGCAGAGCTTGATTTCTTCCTAAAAAGGTATTTGCGTTTTCAATTGAGATGGTATGATTCTTTAAATCAAAGAATAATCAATAATATCAAAGTATATTGTCTCCTACTTAGACTGATAAATCCAAAGGAAATTGTTATATCCTCGATTCAAAGGGGAGAAATGAATCTGGATATTTTGATAATTCAGAAGGATTTAACTCTTAGAGAATTAATGAAAAAAGGAATATTGATTATCGAGCCAGTTCGTCTGTCTGTAAAAAATGATGGACAATTTATTCTATATCAAACTATAAGTATTTCATTGGTTCATAAAAATAAACACCAAATTAATCAAAGATACCAAGAAAAAAACTATATTGATAAAAATAATTTTGATGAATCCATTGCAAGACATCAAAAAATGACTGAAAATAAAGACAAAAATAATTATGATTTGTTTGTTCCTGAAAATATTTTATCCCCTAACCACCGGCGAGAATTGCGAATTCGAATTTCTTTCAATTCAAAGTCAAAGGATAAAAATGGTATGCCTAGAAATCCAGTATTTTTAAATAATGTAAAAAACTGTGGTCAAGTTTTGAATAAAAACAAACATCTTGATAGTGATAAAAAGAAACTAATTAAATTAAAGTTCTTTCTTTGGCCCAATTATCGATTAGAAGATTTAGCTTGTATGAATCGCTATTGGTTTAATACTAATAATGGCAGTCGTTTCAGTATGGTAAGGATACATATGTATCCGCGTTTGAAAATTCGTTAATGGTACATTTTCCCATATATTATGTATGTACCGTGTCGGGTATATGAAAACAAATAGATGGGCACAAGGATTGTCTTACATTCCATTCTGATACATGATACTAATTTAATGACATACATATCAATTAGATCGACAAATGAATCAACAAAATCCTCTTATTTGAACTCTAAAATTTTCTCTTTTGTAGAAATATATCACTCTTTTGTATCCCTATACGAATCAAATTGAAAACCGGATTGATTAATTTTATTTGAAAAAATTATAAAATTCATAACGAACTTAAAATCATTGTGTATATCAAAATGACTGGTATTATTATTACTGATCAGTAAAATTCACATTAAAAAAAAATAAAAAAAAAAGGGGGAGAGAAAATTTTGTTTTATGGTAAAAAACTCATTCATCTCAGTTATTTTTCAAGAAAAAAAAGAAGAAAACAAGGGGTCCGTTGAATTTCAAATAGTCAGTTTCACCAATAAGATACGAAGACTTACTTCACATTTGGAATTGCACAAAAAAGACTATTTATCTCAGAGAGGTCTACGTAAAATTCTAGGAAAACGTCAGCGGCTACTGTCTTATTTATCAAAGAAAAAAAAAATACGTTATAAAGAATTAATTAGTGAGTTGGATATTCGGGAATCAAAAAATCGTTAATTTGAAAATTTTGAATTAGTCGATTTATTCGATTTTTCATTTTGATGTACTTCTTTTCGGTTTGAACAATTCATGTAAGAATGAATCGAGGAAAAACTTATGAATCTATCAGCTACAGAAAAAGACCTTATGATAGTCAATATGGGACCTCACCACCCATCAATGCACGGTGTTCTTCGTCTCATCGTTACTCTAGATGGTGAAGATGTTGTTGACTGTGAACCAATATTAGGTTATTTACACAGAGGAATGGAAAAAATTGCGGAAAACCGAACAATTATACAATATTTGCCTTATGTAACGCGTTGGGATTATTTAGCCACTATGTTCACGGAAGCAATAACCGTAAATGGACCAGAACAATTGGGCAATATTCAAGTCCCTAAAAGAGCCAGCTATATCAGAGTAATTATGTTGGAGTTGAGTCGTATAGCTTCTCATCTATTATGGCTTGGACCTTTTATGGCAGATATTGGTGCACAGACCCCTTTTTTCTATATTTTCAGAGAAAGAGAATTAGTATATGATCTATTCGAAGCTGCCACCGGTATGAGAATGATGCATAATTATTTTCGTATCGGAGGAGTAGCGGCCGATCTACCTTATGGCTGGATAGATAAATGTTTGGATTTCTGCGATTATTTTTTAACAGGAATTGTTGAATATCAAAAACTTATTACGCGAAATCCTATTTTTTTAGAACGAGTTGAAGGGATAGGCGTTATTGGTGGAGAAGAAGCAATAAATTGGGGTTTATCCGGCCCAATGCTACGAGCATCTGGAATCAAATGGGATCTTCGTAAAGTTGATCATTATGAGTCTTACGACGAATTTGATTGGGAAATCCAGTGGCAAAAAGAAGGAGATTCATTAGCTCGTTATTTAGTCCGAATCAGTGAAATGACGGAATCCATAAAACTAATTCAACAGGCCCTGGAAGGAATTCCGGGGGGTCCCTATGAGAATTTAGAAATCCGATGCTTTGATCGAGAAAGGTATCCAGAATGGAATGATTTTGAATATCGATTCATTAGTAAAAAACCTTCTCCTACATTTGAATTACCGAAACAAGAACTTTATGCGAGAATGGAAGCCCCAAAGGGAGAATTAGGAATTTTTCTGATAGGGGATCAAAGTGGTTTTCCTTGGAGATGGAAAATTCGCCCGCCGGGTTTTATCAATTTGCAAATTCTTCCTCAGTTAGTTAAAAGAATGAAATTGGCTGATATTATGACAATACTAGGTAGCATAGATATCATTATGGGAGAAGTTGATCGTTGAAATGATAATTTATACAACAGAAGTACAAGATATCAATTCCTTTTACAGATTGCAATCTTTAAAAGAGGTCTATGGGATCATATGGATGTTTGTCCCTATTTTGACTCTTGTATTGGGAATCACAATAGGTGTACTAGTAATTGTATGGTTAGAAAGAGAAATATCTGCAGGAATACAACAACGTATTGGGCCTGAATACGCCGGTCCTTTGGGAATTCTTCAAGCTCTAGCAGATGGAACAAAACTGCTTTTCAAAGAGAATATTCTTCCATCTAGAGGAAATACTCGTTTATTCAGTATTGGACCGTCTATAGCAGTCATATCAATTTTACTAAGTTTTTCAGTAATTCCTTTTAGCTCTCGCCTTATTTTAGCCGATCTCAATATCGGTATTTTTTTATGGATTGCCATTTCAAGTATTGCTCCTGTTGGACTTCTTATGTCAGGATACGGATCAAATAATAAATATTCCTTTTTAGGTGGTCTGCGAGCTGCTGCTCAATCGATTAGTTATGAAATACCATTAACTCTATGTGTTTTATCAATATCTCTACGTGCGATTCGTTGAAATATAAACTTATAGTTTCCCTATTCCTTTCGTTCTAGAAAATAAGCTGAATGGATTGAATAGATATCTTCGTTTGTTATTATCCTTCAGGTTGATAAACTAAATTAGATAGTTATATATGAGTGAAAGAAAGCAGCTTATAAATTCGCAGTAAATTAAACAAAAAAAATTGAATCTCATTTCCTATGTACAAGAGTTAAGTGGAAGAAAACGTAAGCGGAAGAAGTCTTTACCCCAAGACGGGTTGATTAGTCAATCTAGCTTGAAGCGGGCTCAAAAGATCAACCGTATAGAGTTTTCGCTATCCTTTGTATGGATTCCCATACATGTATTGCCAAACCAAACGGGATTAAACAAAAAAAACGAGTGGATGGTTAGGAACACCAAAATACACAAAGGATTAGTAATGGAGATTATGTAAATTATATAAAAGGATATTTCTGGATAACATAAAAAGAATACTAATTGGGGCTTTAAATTAGTAGAAATGAGTAAGCAGTACTCCCCACGATTCCGGTCCAGAGTATGCTCCTATCCACCGATTAAAGTAATGACTATCAGGAACGAAATAATCCTTTACCATTTTTTAGTTTAAGCCCCCATTCGTAGTTTTCTCAGATCAGAAAGAAGAATAGGAACGAAAAAGAAACAATAAAGAATAAAAAAGAAATCTTTTTTATTCTTTCTTTCATATATATAGAGAGATATAATCCGTGTCATGATTTATGAGCTAATGTAATGTTTCATTTTTTTCGTAATCGAAAACAATGGGTTGAAATATGTATTGATATTTCTACAAGAAGTATTTTATTGAAGGCTTAAGTTATTACTCAACAAATAAAAATTGAAATTATTAACGGGCGAGATCAATTCAGAAGCACTTTTTTTTATTTTTTATTCTTCATAATATAGCAGACAGAATTCCATTGGTATAATTTTGGACCTTCCAATCCATTTTTTCTCTATCTATTCTACAACCATACGAAGATAAATAATACTGATTCGGTCCTTAAATTTATTTGTGACCCACGAGGAGCCGTATGAGTTGAAAACCTCATGTACGGTTTTGGATTAGCGATGGAAACAGTGATGTTATCATCGACTATAATTATCTAACAGTTCAAGTACAGTTGATATAGTTGAGGCACAATCAAAATATGGTTTTTGGGGATGGAATTTGTGGCGTCAGCCGATAGGATTTATCGTTTTTCTAATTTCTTCTCTAGCAGAATGTGAGAGATTACCTTTTGATTTACCAGAAGCCGAGGAAGAATTAGTAGCAGGGTATCAAACCGAATATTCGGGTATCAAATTTGGTTTATTTTACGTTGCTTCCTATCTAAATCTATTACTTTCTTCGTTATTTGTAACAGTTCTTTACTTGGGGGGTTGGAATATTTCCATTCCGTACGTATTCGTCCCTGAGCTATTTGAAATAAATAAAATGAATGGAATCTTTGGAACGACAATTGGTATCTTTATTACATTAGCTAAAACTTATTTGTTTTTGTTTATTTCTATCGCAACAAGATGGACTTTACCTAGGTTAAGAATGGACCAATTATTAAATCTTGGATGGAAATTTCTTTTACCCATTTCTCTGGGTAATCTATTATTAACAACTTCTTTCCAACTTCTTTCACTGTAAAGAAAAAAAGAATATGAGATTCATGACTTGGTTCAAACAAGAGAAAGAAACAAACATAAAATTATTCATAGATATTCACGATATGTTCCCTATGGTAACTGGGTTCATGAATTATGGCCACCAAACAGTCCGAGCAGCAAGGTACATTGGTCAAGGTTTCATGATTACCTTATCCCACGCAAATCGTTTACCCGTAACTATTCAATACCCTTATGAAAAATTAATCACATCAGAGCGTTTCCGCGGGCGAATCCATTTTGAATTTGATAAATGCATTGCTTGTGAAGTATGTGTTCGTGTATGCCCTATAGATCTGCCTGTTGTTGATTGGAAATTTGAAACGGATATTCGAAAAAAACGATTGCTTAATTACAGTATTGATTTCGGAATTTGTATATTTTGTGGTAACTGCGTTGAGTATTGTCCAACAAATTGTTTATCAATGACTGAAGAATATGAACTTTCTACTTACGACCGTCACGAATTGAATTATAATCAAATTGCTTTGGGCCGTTTACCAATGTCAGTAATTGACGATTATACAATTCGAACAATTTTGAATTCGCCTCAAAGAAAAACTGAGTAAGTAAACCTACTATTCCATTAAAGAGAAATTTCCAATTCTTTTAAGGTTCCGTTTTGGTTTAAGTTAAAAGAATGTTTGGTTTGAATTATGAATTAAAAGAATGAGGCCTTTCTCTTTGTTTGGTCAATAAATAAAAATTCAATTACAAATTAACTGGTTGATAATAATTTCGAATTCATTTTTATTGAAAATCTATTAATATATTCGTAATTCTTTCGAAATATATAGTTTCAAAAAAAAAATACCCTTTCGAACAAAAAAAAGAATCAAAAACGAAACTGTCCAATAATTGTACTTAGATCAATTCACACATAATAGATTAGGATTTTATTCAATTAGGAACGTATCATAAAAAAAAAATTCCTGGTCAGGTCAATAAGATCATGAAAAGCATTTCGATTTTTTTATCTCTTATTTTAATATAATGGATTTGCCTGGACCAATACACGATTTTCTTTTAGTTTTTCTGGGATCGGGTCTTATATTAGGGGGCCTGGGAGTGGTATTACTTACCAATCCAATTTATTCTGCCTTTTCATTGGGATTGGTTCTTGTTTGTATATCCTTATTCTATATTCTCTCAAATTCTCATTTTGTAGCTGCTGCCCAGCTCCTTATTTATGTGGGAGCCATAAATGTTTTAATCTTATTTGCTGTGATGTTCATGAATGGTTCAGAATATTATAAAGATTTTAATCTGTGGACCATTGGGAATGGCCTTACTTCGTTGGTTTGTACAAGTATTCTTGTTTCGCTAATTACTACTATATTAGATACATCATGGTACGGGATTATTTGGACTACAAGATCAAACCAAATTATAGAACAAGATTTGATAAGTAATAGTCAACAAATTGGAATTCATTTAGCAACAGATTTTTTTCTTCCATTTGAATTCATTTCAATAATTCTTTTAGTTGCTTTGATAGGTGCAATTGCTGTGGCTCGTCAGTAATAAATCTTTCTAACTAGGAATAGCAAGCTTAAACTTTTTTCTGTCTTATCGCATCTATTTTCCTTGAATTCTATTTGAATATTGTTCGTGTATAAAATAGAAATTCGTTTATTCGATATATTTCCAATATATTCTTTTTGTTATATTCTATTCTAGTCAATCAAATTCGTTGAATTATTGTTCATATTAAAATGAATCGAAATTGATAAGGAGTTGGTCAATGATGCTCGAACATATACTTGTTTTGAGTGCCTATTTATTTTCTATCGGTATTTATGGATTGATCACGAGTCGAAATATGGTTAGGGCCCTTATGTGTCTTGAACTTATACTGAATGCGGTTAATATCAATTTTGTAACATTTTCTGATTTTTTTGATAGTCGGCAATTAAAAGGAAATATTTTCTCAATTTTTGTTATAGCTATTGCAGCCGCTGAAGCAGCTATTGGATCAGCTATTGTTTCCTCAATTTATCGTAACAGAAAATCAACGCGTATCAATCAATCAACTTTGTTGAATAAGTAATATTAATAATATTTAATTATAAGATTCACCAATTTGAATTAGCATGTCCAATATGTTGGAATCTACATCATGTTTTCGAAAACGTAAGAAATCAAAGTATCTTGGTCCTTTCTTATGAGTTGATCCCGAAGGAAATTGATTAGAAAATTTCTGGTAAATCGTTGATTCATCTGGTGTTTAACTATAATGATTCATTTACAAGTTTACTAGATTGAAATTTTATGATGTTCAAAAATTTATAGATCCCATGTCACATTCAGTAAAAATTTATGATACATGTATAGGGTGTACTCAATGTGTCCGAGCCTGCCCCACCGATGTGTTAGAAATGATACCTTGGGATGGATGTAAAGCTAAGCAAATTGCTTCCGCTCCAAGAACAGAAGACTGTGTTGGTTGTAAGAGATGTGAATCCGCTTGTCCAACAGATTTCTTGAGCGTTCGAGTTTATTTATGGCATGAAACAACTCGAAGTATGGGTCTAGCTTATTGATACGTTCCAGAAAACCCCACTTGAATACATTTTGAATCCATTTGATTTTTTTTACTGAAAAAACCCGTGCTCAAAAAAAATATTTTTGAGCACGGGTTTTTATGGTCCAAGTGTATCTTGTCTTTACCACGAATTATTTTCCTTGGTTAACAATAATTGTAGTTTTACCAATATCTGCGGGTTCTTTAATTTTCTTTCTTCCTCATAGAGGAAATAAGCTAATTAAGTGGTATACCATGTGTATATGCATATTCGAACTCCTTCTAACAACCTATGCATTTTGTTATCATTTCCGATTGGACGATCCATTAATCCAGCTGGTGGAAGATTATAAATGGATAAATTTTTTTGATTTTTACTGGAGATTGGGAATAGATGGACTTTCTATAGGGCCCATTTTACTGACAGGATTTATCACCACTTTAGCTACTTTGGCGGCTTGGCCAGTTACTCGAGATTCGCGATTATTCCATTTCCTGATGCTAGCAATGTACAGTGGTCAAATAGGATCATTTTCTTCTCGAGACCTTTTACTTTTTTTCATCATGTGGGAGTTCGAATTAATTCCCGTTTATCTACTTCTATCCATGTGGGGGGGAAAGAAACGTCTGTACTCGGCTACAAAATTTATTTTGTACACTGCAGGGGGTTCCATTTTTCTATTAATAGGAGTTTTGGGTATCGGTTTATACGGTTCTAATGAACCAACATTAAATTTTGAAACATTAGCTAATCAATCGTATCCTGTCGCACTGGAAATAATATTCTATATTGGATTTCTTATTGCTTTTGCTGTCAAATCGCCGATTATACCCTTACATACGTGGTTACCAGACACCCACGGGGAGGCACATTACAGTACTTGTATGCTCCTAGCCGGAATTTTATTAAAAATGGGAGCATATGGATTAGTTCGGATCAATATGGAATTATTACCCCATGCTCATTCCATATTTTCTCCCTGGTTGATAATAGTGGGTACAATGCAAATAATTTATGCAGCTTCAACATCTCTTGGTCAACGGAATTTAAAAAAAAGAATAGCCTATTCCTCCGTATCTCATATGGGTTTCATAATTATAGGAATTGGTTCTATAACTGATACGGGACTCAACGGAGCGATTTTACAAATAATATCTCATGGATTTATCGGTGCTGCACTTTTTTTCTTGGCAGGAACGAGTTATGATAGAATGCGTCTTGTTTATCTCGACGAAATGGGTGGAATGGCTATTCCGATTCCAAAAATATTTACGATGTTCAGTATCTTATCGATGGCTTCTCTTGCATTACCGGGCATGAGTGGTTTTGTTGCAGAATTGATAGTCTTTTTTGGAATAATTACCAGCCAAAAATATTTTTTAATGCCAAAAATACTAATTACTTTCGTAATGGCAATTGGAATGATATTAACTCCTATTTATTCATTATCTATGTTACGTCAAATGTTCTATGGATACAAGCTATTTAATGCTCCAAGTTCTTATTTTTTTGATTCTGGACCACGAGAGTTATTTGTTTCGATCTCTATCTTTCTACCAGTAATAGGTATTGGTATTTATCCGGATTTCGTCCTCTCATTATCAGGTGAGAAGGTCGAAACTATTCTATATAATTATTTTTATAGATAGTTTTCATGAATAAAACAAAAAATAAATAAAGTAATCCTATGATTTTAAAAATTGTTCGTTGTACAGTGAAAAAAAAAAAAGGAAAGAAGTCTTTTTTCTTCTCTTAAGTTTAAGTTAAGTAAAAAAAGGTAAAAAAATAAAATTCAATTTTAATCAGACATCTTTGGCTTTTGTTAGAACCTTTTGAATCAAGTAGTGGAGTGATTCAAAAGGTTCTTGACAGCTTACAATAAGTTTTCTTATATGTACGCTGTCCTATGTTAGTATTTGTTAGGCTTAGCCTCTTTATTCAATTCAATTAGATGTTAATGTAAATGAACCATAACTATGTAAACCTATTCCTAATAGATTGACCCCAAAATAGCATATCCAAATTATAAGAAATCCCATAGAAGCCACAAGTGCGGAATTTACACCTTCAAAATTTGTATTTGTTCGGGTATGTAAATAAATCGCGAATACGGTCCAAGTAATAAATGCCCAAGTTTCCTTTGGGTCCCAATTCCAATATGATCCCCACGCCTCATTAGCCCATACGGCTCCCGAAAGAATTCCTATGGTTAAAAAGATAAACCCGAGACTAATAATACGATAACTCCAACGATCCAATTGTTGAGTCAATTGATACCTGTAATAATTTTTAGAAGAAAGAAAATAAGTGTTTAATAAAACATTGCTTCTTTCATTCATGTATTGGATTTTGCCAAACGAAAATGACTGATTTAATAAATTCTTGTTTTTACCAATAATCTTTATGGTTTTTCGAAATGTAATGACTAGAAGAGCTACTGATAATAATGATCCACATAAAAGAGCTGCATAGCCTAATACCATCATACTTACGTGCATCATTAACCACTGGGATTGGAGAGCAGGCGCTAATATTGCGGATTGATGCATTTTGGTTAAAAGACCCGAAGTGGCAAAGCCTTGGGTAAAAATAGCACTTGGTGCGGTTATTGCGCTTAAATCATTTTTACGCTTTTTAAATTTTAAATAGGAAACCATATGAATAAGGGAGAAACCCCATGAAAGAAAGATTAATGATTCATATAAATCACTTAATGGGAAATGTCCTGAATAAATCCAACGAGTGACTAATAATCCTGTTATACAGAAAAAGGTAACTATCATGCCCCTTTCTGATGAATCATATAGTCCTACGACTTCATCGACTAATAAGAATAAGGTTAAAAAATGAATTGTAATTACAATTGAAACGAATGAAAAGGATATATGAGTTAATATATGCTCTAAAGTTGAAAAAATCATAAAAATTATGAAAAAAGCGAGGGTTTCTAGATTTTATGGAATGGAAATCAGGAATTCAATTCATTATAGGACTTATTCTATCTCTTTTAGAAGATACTATGCCGCCACTCGGACTCGAACCGAGATGCTCTAGCACTGCTTCCTAAGAGCAGCGTGTCTACCGATTTCACCATAGCGGCTTGCTCGAAATCATAATAACCCATTTTTTATTCAATCGTCGAGATTGAAGGTGAAGGGGTTAATTCAATGTAAAATGTCAAATTTTTTAGGAAGCATTTAATTATTTAATTTTAATTGATGAATAAAAACTTGTTTAAATAGCAATTTGAAGGTTCAAAAAGAATCTTTAGTATTTATCGTATCGTTTTATTTAATTAGCCTTTTATTTAATTATTTCGTCAACAGAGATTTTTTAGTTTGTGTTTTCCTAAAAGAGAACTCCTCTATTGTAACTAAACTAACTAGCTGTAACTTCAATTCATAGATAAAATTCAACAAAAAAGGGTTCTTTATCATTTCAATTTTTTAATGATTCATTTCTCATTCTTTTATATGATTTTTATGAATCTATAAAAAATGCTTATCAATTGAATGAGTAAATGAATGAAAAAATATGATTTTTAGAGATCACAATTTCAGCACCACATCCACCGATTTCAAAAGATTTATGTAATTAGTATAGCTTTGTATTAATCGTTAGGATTTTGCGTTTTAAGGATTTATCAAACCAACTAGATATTGGGTTGTACACGTTACGTTATATAAAAAGCGTTTTGATTCCTGTCATAATTGTACCATACTTCAAAAAAGGTATTTCGAATTTCGAATTCTAAAAATATGTCTTGATTCATCTTCTTATACTTCTTATACAAACATAGGATTTTTTTAGATCACTTAAAATTGATACATTATTTGTATATCCACTAAATTAGAATAAATTAGAAAGGGGGTTTTTCTCAATTGGGTTGAAAGCAAGGGAAGGATATATAGTAATTCAGAGAAATAATGATTCATAAAGTTACAAAATTTAAACTTAATGGATTTGTTTCGACAACCCAGTTAAAGCTCTTATATATCTTATATATAAGTGCTCCGCTCTAGCTATAGTATAAATAAAAAAATTATTATTATTTAATTATTTATTATTATAAAATTAGAAATTGAATATAAATTGAATATTATAAAAGTAACAAATTATTAGAACACTAACATAACAAACGGGCGATGGGGAAAATAAGAATCCCCACCCCGGAACTGAAAAAAAAAGATATTCAAAAAAGAAAACCTTTGTATCTTATTCGAGTTAAACCAATTCAGATTACTCCAAATTTATTTGTCGTACAAAAAAACTTTTTGAATTACCCGTAGAAAGAGATTTCGCTAATGAAAAAGCTTTCAACGCCGCCCAATATCCTTTCTTTTTCCAAACATTTTTTCGAATACGCTTTTTTGATGTAGAAGTACGTTTTTTTGGAACTGCCATTCAAAAAAAAGGTTATTCAGTGCTATAGTTGGATGTCAAAGACATCTATTTTGAAAACAAAATGATCGGTCTCTTTATGTCATTATTTATCTATTCCTATAGATTGTCTAGATTATAATTATATATATACTACTATACAAATTTCATAAAAAAAATAAATAGAGATGGGAAACTAACATAAAATGCTTCTATTCTAGAACAAAAAAACAAAAAAACAATAAGATATAACCTTTTTTTTTTATTATATTCCATACATTATCCAGAAAAAAAAGAAGAATTTGTATTTAATTTATTGGTACCTTTCTTTTTTATATCTCCATTCAAATCTATAGGATAGATTAGGATCTATTATGACA